TAAAAGAGTAATTGAACAAACATTGAATAAAACGATACCCGAAGGTTCACAAGCTTCGGAATATTTATTCCAGAAGGGCTTATTTGACCTAATCGTACCACGTAATCTTTTAAAAAGTGTTCTGAGTGAGTTATTTAAGCTCCACGCCTTCTTTCCCTTGAATTTCAATTCAATGCACTAGGTTCAATTATTTGTAGCAAACAAGTAGTTTGCTTATCGGAATCAAAGTAACTAAGAATGAAGTTTTCTTTGGTGACCTAAGATCTAATTGTAAAAAGAATAAAAAGTGGTGGATAACTCTTTTTTTTACCTGGATTCCTGATTACTAATTAAGAAGGTCTCTATCAACAAGATAAAAACACGAGTTCTTCCTTTCGTGAAATTAGGCAAATAAAACGAATTTTGTCTTAGGTATAGAATCAAATTCCAATATAGAAAAAAATAGATGTATGGTTTTGTATCTTTCTTCATCCCCCGAAAATCCTATTTTCACTAAAAATCCCGGTTGTGCCGCATTCTAATGAATCTTTCAATAATTTGTAAGAAACTCCTATTAATATTAAATTCGAAGACAATAACAAAACACAAATAAATGAAGAAAAATAATCAAATGGATTATCATATGTATCTTTCATGTAGATAGACGAATAAGTCCATTTTTTACGTTCTACATTCCTTGGACTTATTCTATATACTCAATTAGATACTTATATCTGTAATAAGAATTTTCAAATTGAATGAATTCATAATAACTACGAATTCATACTAATTACAATTATTAATTATAATTAGTATAAATAATAAATATGATATTAAAAACAATAAGAACAGGTACAAATAGTAAATCGAGGTACCCATTTTATGACAACTTTCCAATTTCCCTCTATTTTTGTGCCTTTAGTAGGCCTAGTATTTCCGGCAATTGCAATGGCTTCTTTATTTCTTCATGTTCAAAAAAATAAGATTGTTTAGATCTGAGGGGACCCAATCTCATCCGTTTTTTTGAAACTTAGACTTGTAGCATAACCCATATATTTATTTCGGGAAATGAAATAAGGTAGAACATGTGATTTCTGACGAACATAAAGGAAAAAGCTCTTATGCCTGCAGAAAATGATCTATGGGTAACTGAATTCCAGCTAGTTTGAAATAGATCAGGACTGCTGGATACCCAAAATGTAAAGTTGGCGGATCTATATGTATATCTGTATATTGGGATCATAGGAAGGGTGTGTTATTATTTTAGATCTAACCAATTTGAGGAATTACTCCTAAAGGTTCCCATCAATCTAGTGCTAGTTCACATTAAACTAGTGCTAGTTGATGAAAGTTCATTCGGAAACAAAAAAGTAAAGTCAAAACCATTTTGGGTATTCTCTCAATTCCAATAAAATGCAATCGGATCAAGTATGAGTTGGCGATCAGAACATATATGGATAGAACTTATAACGGGGTCTCGAAAACTAAGTAATTTTTGCTGGGCGCTTATCGTTTTTTTAGGTTCATTAGGATTCTTATTGGTTGGAACTTCCAGTTATCCTGGTAGAAATTGGATATCTTTTGTTCCGTCTCAGCAAATCCTTTTTTTTCCACAAGGGATCGTCATGTCTTTCTACGGGATCGCAGGTCTCTTTATTAGTTCCTACTTGTGGTGCACAATTTCCTGGAATGTAGGTAGTGGTTATGATCAATTCGATAGAAAGGAAGGAATGGTGTGTATTTTTCGGTGGGGATTTCCTGGAAAAAATCGTCGCATATTCCTCCGATTCCGTATAAAAGATATTCAATCCGTTAGAATAGAAGTTAAAGAGGGTATTTATGCTCGCCGTATCCTTTATATGGACATCAAAGGCCGGGGGGCTATTCCGTTGACCCGTACTGATGAGAATTTGACTCCACGAGAAATTGAACAAAAAGCCGCGGAATTGGCCTATTTCTTGCGCGTACCAATTGAAGTCTTTTGAGAAAGGGATTGGGCTGAAGAACGAATGCTTTCTCCGCAGGAGGGAAAAATACAAGAATCTTGTTTTTTCTATAACTAAGTGATACTTTAGATGCAGATAAATCATATCTTGTAAATTCTTTTCTTTTTGTCAATCGATTTTTTGATCATCACAATATCTTTCTCTCAATTATTCTATTCTTGACCATGGAAACTCCTTTGAATTTTTTTGAAATATTTGATATTTTGATAGAAAAAGAGTTCTTTACGTCTCCAAATCTCAACAATATTCATTCCTTAAAGGACTTCTTTTGTTCATTGATCGAAAGGAGACACGTGTTTTGTTTGGAATTTGATGAATTGAGATATCTGGAAACAAAATTTTGTATTATTTCTTCAGTCGAATTCCAAGTGGAGTCTTAGTCTATTTCTGTATTCTTTCTAGATTCAAACAAAATCACAAAGAAAATAGATTCATAGGTTTGATACCTTGTCTAGAACTCATGTTTGGTTTGAAAGAAATATTGGATCACATAGAGTCGACAAATGGAGTGGGTTAATTAAAAATTCACAGGTTAAAAATGGCAAAAAAGAAAGCATTCACTCCTCTTTTGTATCTTGCATCTATAGTATTTCTGCCCTGGTGGATTTCTCTCTCATTTACTAAAAGTATGGAATCTTGGGTTACTAGTTGGTCGAATACGGGTCAATCCGAAAATTTTTTGAATGATATGCAAGAAAAAACTTTTCTAGAAAAGTTCATAGAATTAGAGGAAATCCTCTTCTTGGAAGAAATGATCAAGGAATACTCGGAGACACATCTGCAAAAGCTTCCTATAGAAATCCACAAAGAAACGATCCAATTAATCAAGATACACAATGAGGATCGTATCCATACGATTTTGCACTTCTCAACAAATCTAATCTGTTTTGTTATTCTAACCGGTTATTCTATTTTAGGTAATCAAGAACTTGTTATTCTTAACTCTTGGACTCAAGAATTCCTATATAACTTAAGTGATACAGTCAAAGCTTTTTTTATTCTTTTATTAACCGATTTATGTATCGGATTTCATTCACCCCATGGTTGGGAACTAATGATTGGTTCTGTCTACAAAGATTTTGGATTTGGTCATAATGATCAAATTATATCTGGTCTTGTTTCCATTTTTCCAGTTATTCTCGATACTATTTTTAAATATTGGATTTTTCATTATTTAAATCGTGTATCTCCGTCACTTGTAGTTATTTATCATTCAATGAATGATTGATAAAAGATCCGCCGATATTAATCCAATTAGAATGTTTCTTGCTTTGTAGCTCTACAGAAGTATTAAAAACAGGCGATTTTCATACTATTTTCATAGTATACTTATACTATAGTATTCTAGTAAAATGATTCCAATAAATAGCAGAATCGTGGACAGGGAACTATACTAGAGACCTGCCAAATTTATTGTAGAAATTTTCGGATCAACGATTAGACCATGCAAACTAGAAAGACTTTTTCTTGGATAAAGGAACATATTACTCGATCTATTTCCGTATCACTCATGATATATATCATAACTCGGACATCCATTTCAAGTGCATATCCCATTTTTGCGCAGCAGGGTTATGAAAATCCACGAGAAGCGACTGGGCGTATTGTCTGTGCCAACTGCCATTTAGCTAATAAGCCCGTGGATATTGAGGTTCCACAGGCGGTACTCCCTGATACTGTATTTGAAGCAGTTGTTCGAATTCCTTATGATAAGCAAGTGAAACAAGTTCTTGCTAATGGTAAGAAAGGGGGTTTGAATGTGGGGGCTGTTCTTATTTTACCGGAGGGGTTTGAATTAGCTCCTCCCGATCGTATTTCTCCCGAGATGAAAGAAAAGATAGGCAATTTGTCTTTTCAGAGCTATCGCCCTAATAAACAAAATATTCTTGTGATAGGGCCTGTCCCCGGTCAGAAATATAGTGAAATCACCTTTCCTATTCTTTCCCCCGGCCCCGCTACTAAGAAAGATGTTCACTTCTTAAAATATCCTATATACGTAGGGGGGAATAGGGGAAGGGGACAGATTTATCCCGACGGAAGCAAGAGTAACAATACGGTTTATAATGCTACAGGGTCGGGCATAGTAAGTAAAATCATACGAAAAGAAAAAGGGGGGTATGAAATAACCATAACAGATCCGTCGGATGGACGTGAAGTGGTTGATATTATCCCTCCGGGACCAGAAGTTCTTGTTTCAGAGGGTGAATCCATAAAATTGGATCAACCATTAACGAGTAATCCTAATGTGGGTGGATTTGGTCAGGGAGATGCAGAAATAGTACTTCAAGATCCATTACGTGTCCAAGGTCTTTTGGTCTTCTTGGCATCTGTTATTTTGGCCCAAATCTTTTTGGTTCTTAAAAAGAAACAGTTCGAGAAGGTTCAATTGGCCGAAATGAATTTCTAGACTCGCGGATTTATTGACATCAGGTTCGTAAAAAGAACAAAATTGTTGTTTTCGATTATGTATGATCAAAAAAAATCAATTCTAAAAAACCTTTTATTTACCTGCTCTTTTGCTACGAGCTTCGGGGAATCGAATCCCTTGTACCGCATTCCTAGTCATAATAGATTTATGTTTGAAGAAAACTATTTTATTTGACTTTCTGACTTTACCACCCCCTTCTTTGTTTTTTTTAGCCAAATTGAATTGATAGGACTATGTTACTGTTGCCGGATTTCAATGTCATAAAACGGATCCATTTTATTCTATTTCAAATAGAATAAAATGGGATAGATATAAGTAGGTGGGTAATAGAACGAACTAAAAATGCGTGGACAAAGAATTCTAGGAGACATTATTTGTCTCCCTAGTCTTCGACACAAGAAAGGGAACTTTTGATCTACACCCCTTTCTTGTGTCGAAAGAGTAATGATTTTGGATCCTGTTCGTCAAATCGTCAAAAATTCCTAGTCTTGATTTCGGGTTTCCAGATGTATCAGAACTTTTTTTAGATTTATTACGTACAAGAAAATCGAAATGCAAATAAATAGAAAATGGAAAAATAAAGTAGT